ATAAGGGGTCTATAGAAAATTTAAGTGAAACCTTTGATATAAATCGGATTTATGCTAACCTTTTTGCAGATCCCGATTACCAAGAATTTGAGGGGCAAACCGATGCATTTGATAAAAAACCTTTTTTAATCGAAATGGAGAATTTAACTGGCAAATTTGATAGACAACTAAAATTGACTAAAGAAAAGGAAAGATTTTTCAAATTTTTATTGAATGCCATTAAAACCCATACTAATAATGCAGAAGAATCTATTACAGAATCTAATGCAAAAGAATCTATTACAGAATCTAATGCAAAAGAATCTATTACAGAATCTAATGCAGAAGAATCTATTACAGAATCTAATGCAGAAGAATCTATTACAGAATCTAATGCAGAAGAATCTATTACAGAATCTAATTATAATGCAGAAGAATCTATTACAGAATATAATGCAGAAGAATCTATTACAGAATCTAATGCAGAAGAATCTATTACAGAATATAATGCAGAAGAATCTATTACAGAATCTAATGCAAAAGAATCTATTACAGAATCTAATGCAAAAGAATCTATTACAGAATCTAATGCAGAAGAATCTATTACAGATTCTATTATCAGTAAAAAAGTCCCCCGATGGCCAGACAAATTAATAACCGAATTTGACCAACAAGTTCAAGAAGGCATTGAAAACGGGGCAGTGCCAGTCGAATATCAAATTCGCTCAAGAAAAGCCAAATACGTAAAGGTTTTGATTCCTACCGAAGAAGAAGAAAAAAAAATTGAAGAAAAAGAAAATGAAGAAAAAGAAAATGAACATGAACAAAAGGAGCATAAACAACATAAACAAAAGGAGGATAAACAAAATGGACCTGAACAGAATTCTTACAATTCTAATAGCAGTGGTGATACTGATACAGAAGATGAGATAAAGGAAATTATTTTGCCAAGTTATTCATACCAATCGGACTTTCGGCGAGGACTAATTAAAGGTGCTATGCGCGCTCAAAGGCGTAAAACTTTAATTTTTGAACTGTTTCAAGCAAAGGCGCACTCTCCCCTTTTTTTGGATAGAGTCAAAAGACTCCCCCGCCTACCGTTTGATATATCCAAATTTTTTAAAGTTTTTTTTACAAATTGGACAGACAAGGGGATAGAATCCGAAATTGTCGAGTATATAGACGTGGAGTATATAGACGAAGAAGGAAAAAAAAAAAAAAATGAAAATAGTCTAAACGAGGAAGAAAGGCGGATGGAGATATCGGAGGGATGGGATAATATCATATGTGGGCACATAATAAGGGGATTCGCGTTAATAACTCAATCTATTCTTAGAAAATATATTGTATTGCCTTCATTGATAATAGCAAAAAATATTGGACGTATATTATTATTTCAATCTCCTGAATGGTTTGAGGATATACAGGAATGGGAGCGCGAAATGCATGTTAAATGTACCCATAATGGTATCCAAGTATCGGAAACAGAATTTCCAATAAATGGGTGGGCAGAGGGTATTCAGATAAAAATCTTATTTCCTTTCTACCTGAAACCTTGGCACATACGACCCTCTGATAGAAATCTAATCGAAGAGGAAAACCAAAAAGATGAGTTTTGTTTTTTAACAGTTTGGGGACGGGAAACTAACCTTCCTTTTGGTTCTCCCAGAATTAGAAAAGGAGATTCTTTTTTTGACCCCATTTTTAAGGAACTACAACCAAAAATAGAAAAATTAAAAAGGGCGTATTTAGATTTCTATTTATATTTATTAGGAAAAACCAAATTAGTTTTAAAAGAAACAAAAAAATTCATTATTGACATTATTGAAAGGTTAGTATTTATAACAAGAATACTAAAACAAAAAGTACTCTCAAAATTCAACCTAATTTTTAGATTAATAAAAGTATCAGACTCGAATGAAATTAAAAACGAAAAAGATTCTAGAAGCAGCAATCAAATAATTCATGAATCAGTTAGTCTATTTCAATCTCAAAATTGGAAAAATTATGCACTAATAAAAAGGGAGGATCTAACAGGTAGAACAAGGACAATTAAAAATAAAATAGAAAGAATTACAAAAGAAAAAAAAAAAATAACCCCATCCGGCGTATATATTAATCCTACCGAAAAAGGGTATAATGCTAAAAGATTCGAATGGACAACAAATATTTGGCAAATATTAAAAAGAAGAACTGTCCGATTAATCTCTCAATTAGATTGTTTTATAAAAATTTTCCTTGAAAAAGTATACATAGATATTTTTTTAGCTATTATTAATATTACCAGACTCAATATACAATTTCTTTTTGAATCGATAAAAAAAATGCCGGATAAGCCCATTAATGAAACAAAAGAAGAAAGGCTTAATAGAAAAAATAAAAATATAATTAACTTTATTTCAATTAATATTCTTAGAAATAGGAAAAATTTACATAGTTTTGGGGACTTATCCTATTTGTCACAAGCATATGTATTTTTTAAATTATCACAAACCCAAGTTAGTAACAAATTAAGATCTGTTTTTCAATATAATGGAATGTCTTTTTTTATTAAGGATGAAATAAAAGATTCCTTTGAAACACAAGGAATACTTGATTCTAAATTAAGTCATAAGAAACGCCCGGATAATAAATGGAAAAACTGGATAAGGGGACATTATCAATACAATTTGTCTCGTCTTAAAAGGTTTAGAAGGTGGAAAAAGATGATAAATTTCATTAATCTACGTTATAGAAAAAAAAAAAAAAAAACCAAGCGGGATTCATATGAAAAAGTTCAGTCCATAAAGGGGGGTAATTCTAGGAATTCTAAAGTAGATTACTTAGTGAATCAAACAGTGAATCAAACAGACAATTTTCAAAAAAGCTCTAAATATGATCTGTTATCATATAAATCTATTAATTTGAATTATGAAAATAAGAGGGACTCGCCTATTTCTAAATCAAGCTCGCAAGTCCAATTAAAAAAGAACGAAGATATTTCTTATAAATCCAACACTCATAAAGAGAATTTTTCTGATATATATATATGGAGAAGTTTCCCTATTCCTATTAAGAATTATGAAAATATTAATTATACACAAAAAGATCGCGATAGAAAATATTTGGATTTTAATTTTCAAAATCCAAATTGGGATCTTAGACAACAACTTATTATTGAGTCCTACATCAGAATGGATATCACGAGTAATGAAAATACTCATATTGATACTAACAATTATCAATATCCAATTTTTGAAAAAATTGATAAAAAAAAGCTTGTTTATCTTAAAATTCCGCAAAAGCTCCAAACCAATTTACCAAAACCCCGAAAAGGTTTTTTGGATTGGATGGGAATGAATGAAGAAATACTAAAACGTCCCATCTCACACCTGGGACTTTTTTCCTTCCCAGAATTTGTCCTACGCTATAGTCTATATAAACTAAAACCGTGGGTTATACCAAGTAAAATCCTTCTTTTAAATTTGAATCTAAATGAAAATGATCTTAGTGAAAAGAAAAACATCGAAGGAAACCAAAAACAAAAAGGGGAATCCGTTTCAAATAAAGAAATAAAGAATCAAAATCGAAATCAAAAAGATCAAAAAGAAAAAGAATCGGTCGAAAGCAAAAGAGATCTTAGATCAAATGTACAAAAACAAGGGAATGCTGAATCTGTTCCTTCAACAAACCACGAAAAAGATATTGAAGACCCTTCCCCCCAAAAAATGAAAAAGAGAAAGAAAAGTAAGCTAGAAAAAGAAATAGATTTACTCCTAAAACCTTTTTTAGTTTTTCAAATTACCTCGCGCAGTACTTTGGCTAAAAGAATTATGAATAATATAAAAATATATTCTTTCCTGCTTGGACTGCCAAATCCACGAGAAATTACTATATCCTCGATTCGAGGAGGAGAAATGAGTTTGGATTTAATGTGTATTCGGAAGGATGTAAAGCTTATAGAATGGATCAAAAGCGCGTTCTTTATTATCGAACCCACACGCCTGTCTGTAAAAAATGATGGACAATTTATTATGTATCAAACCTTAGGTATTTTGTTGGTTCATAAGATTAAGCACCAAATTAATCAAGGATATAGAAAACAACCCTATGTTGATAAGAATGGTTTTGATTTACTTGTTCCCGAAACCATTTTATCGCATAGACGTCGTAGAGAGTTGAGAATTCTAATTTCTTTCAATTCAAAGACTTGGAATAAAAATCCAATATCTTCGACTGAGAACAATTGTAGTCAATCTTTGGATTTGGATAAAGAGAACCCTCTTAATCTTAATAAAGATAAGAATGAATTAATTAATTTCAAATTTTTTCTTTGGCCTAATTATCGATTAGAAGATTTAGCTTGTATGAATCGCTATTGGTTTGATACAAATAACGGCAGTCGTTTCAGTATGTTAAGGATACAGATGTATCCGCGGTTGAAAAGTCGTTGATAGCCCATTTTTCCTATATATGCTATACCCTACGGGGTATATGAAAGTAAAGAGATTGACACGCCCCACCTTCCATGCCATTCTAATATATAATACGAAGACTAAAACCGCTGAGGTATCAATTAGGCCTACAAATCAATTAACAAAATCTTCTTCATTTTAGGCCTAAATTATGCCATGCAAAAATGAACCCCCTTCCTTCTTTCTTCTTTTTTTCTTTTTCAGAATAAATTAAATTGAAACCTGGATGGATTAATATGACCTGGGTGGATTAATATGAGTTGATAAAATTAGGAGTTCATAAAGAAATTCAGATTATTGTATATAACACATTAAAATTACTATCATTATTATTACTCATCGATAAAATCCGTATCTGTAAAAGTGGAAGAGGGAAAATCTTTTATGGTAAAAAGTGCATTCATTTCGGTTATTTCTGAAAAAGAAAGAAGGGGGTCGGTTGAATTTCAAGTATTCCGTTTTACCAATAAGATACGGATACTTACTTCACATTTGGAAGTGCATAAAAAAGACTATTTATCTCAGAGAGGTTTGCGAAAAATTTTAGGAAAACGTCAACGGCTGTTGGCTTATTTGGCAAAAAAAAATAGAGCACGTTATAAAGAATTAATTGGTCAGTTGAGTATTCGAGAGGCAAAAACTCGTTAATTGGAAGAATCATTTTAAGTACTTTTTCCTATTTGGTATTTGGATAAACTTCTTTTCACTTTCAGCAATTCATGGAAAAATGAATGGGTAAAAAACTTATGACTGTACCAGCTACAAGAAAAGACCTTATGGTAGTCAATATGGGGCCTCACCACCCATCAATGCATGGTGTTCTTCGACTCATCGTTACTCTAGATGGTGAAGATGTTATTGACTGTGAGCCTATATTAGGTTATTTACACAGGGGGATGGAGAAAATTGCGGAAAATCGAACAATTATCCAATATTTGCCCTATGTGACGCGTTGGGATTATTTAGCTACTATGTTCACGGAAGCAATAACTGTAAATGGGCCCGAACTATTAGGAAATATTCAAGTACCTAAAAGAGCTAGTTATATCAGAGTCATTATGTTGGAGTTGAGTCGTATAGCGTCCCATTTGTTATGGCTTGGCCCTTTTATGGCAGATATTGGTGCACAGACCCCCTTCTTCTATATTTTTCGAGAAAGGGAATTGATATATGACTTATTCGAAGCAGCTACTGGTATGCGAATGATGCATAATTATTTTCGTATCGGAGGAATAGCTGCTGATCTACCTTATGGCTGGATAGAAAAATGTTTGGATTTTTGTGATTACTTTTCAACGGGGGTTGCTGAATATAAAAAGCTTATTACACGGAATCCTATTTTTTTAGAACGGGTCGAAGGCGTGGGCGTTATTCGCGGAGAAGAAGCACTAAATTGGGGTTTATCGGGCCCAATGCTACGGGCGTCCGGAATCCAATGGGACCTTCGTAAAGTTGATCATTACGAGTGTTACGATGAATTTGATTGGGAAGTTCAATGGCAAAAAGAAGGAGATTCGTTAGCTCGTTATTTAGTACGAATCGGTGAAATGACAGAATCAATAAAAATTATACAGCAGGCTCTGGAAGGAATTCCAGGAGGGCCCTACGAGAATTTAGAAATACGACGTTTTGATAGAGTAAAAGATTCCGAATGGAATGATTTTGACTATCGATTTATTAGTAAAAAACCTTCTCCAACCTTTGAATTGGCAAAACAAGAACTTTATGTGAGAGTTGAAGCCCCAAAGGGGGAATTGGGAATTTTTCTGATAGGAGATCTGAGTGTTTTTCCTTGGAGATGGAAAATTCGCCCGCCGGGTTTTATCAATTTGCAAATTCTTCCTCAGTTAGTTAAAAGAATGAAATTGGCTGATATTATGACGATATTAGGTAGCATAGATATCATTATGGGAGAAGTTGATCGTTAAAAATGATAATGGATACAACCGAAATACAAGCTATCAATTCGTTTTCCAGATTAGAATCCTTAAAAGAGGCCTATGGGATTATATGGCTACTTGTCCCGATTTTTACTCTTGTATTAGGAATCACAATAGGTGTACTCGTAATTGTTTGGTTAGAAAGAGAAATATCTGCAGGGATACAACAACGTATTGGACCTGAATACGCTGGTCCCTTAGGAATTCTTCAAGCTCTAGCAGATGGTACAAAACTACTTTTCAAAGAGAACCTTATTCCATCTAGAGGAGATGGTCGTTTATTTAGTATCGGACCATCCGTCGCAGTGATATCGATTTTACTAAGTTATTCAGTAATTCCTTTTGGATACCACCTTATTCTAGCCGATCTTGGTATTGGTGTTTTTTTATGGATCGCTATTTCAAGTATTGCTCCCGTTGGACTTCTTATGTCGGGATATGGATCAAATAATAAATATTCCTTTTTAGGTGGTTTACGCGCTGCTGCTCAATCAATTAGTTATGAAATACCATTAACTTTATGTGTATTATCAATATCTCTACGTGTGATTCGGTGTCGTCTAATTAGGTGAAATACTCAATTGTTCCTAGTTCTTTTCTTTCTAATTTCTGAGAAGAGGGTCAAGGTTAAATAATTTTTTCATCTTTTTTAGGCATCATTTGGGTTGATGAACTAAAGCAGATAGTTATATGAGTGAAAGAAAACGGCTTGCAAATTTGCAGTAAAAAGATTAAGTCTCATTTCCTATGTACAAGAATTAATTATTAATTAAAACTAAATAAAAGCAGGAGAGGCCGGTTGCCCCAAGATTGGTTGCTTAGTTATCATCACTTGAAGCGGGTTTAAATGGGAGGTTGAACAAAATTGAGTGGATGGTTAGAAAGACCAAAATACACAAAGGATTAGTAATGGATATTCTCTAAATAATTTAAGAGGATATTTCTGCCCATAAACGGAATTCGAATTGGGACTTTAAGTTAGTAGAAACGATCAAGAAGTACTACCCACGATTCCGACCTAGAGTATGTTCCTATCCACCAAGTAAGTAAATAACTATCAAGAACGAAGTAATCTTTTATTTGGAGTAAAATCCCTTTTATGAGAAAGGAGAATAGGAACGAAATAAAATAGAATAAAAAAATAACGAAATAAAATAGAATAAAATAATTAAAAAAATCCTTTTCTTCTATCTTTTCGTTAGTTAGAAAGAGAGAACTCTTAGTATGATTCATAAATTAATGGAATGTTGAATTCTTTTTCGTAATTGAAAAAAATAGGTTGAAATACCTATATGATGTTGTTACAAAAAGGTTTTTATTCAAGGATTAAGTTATTGATTAACAAACAAAAACGACATTCCTAAAAAGAAAAGATGAGATTAATTCAGAAGCACCTTTTTTTAATATATATAATATATATTAATAATATATATTATATTTAATATATTTTAAATAAAAAATATAGCAAACAGAATTCCGTTGGTCTAATTTGGGGAACTTGGGATAAGTTTTGACTCTATCCTACAAAAAAAAAAACAAAAAAAAAATATAAAGATAAAGATACATAATAATTAAATGTCCTTAGATTTATTTGTGACCCTTGAGGAGCCGTATGAGGTGAAAATCTCACGTACGGTTCTGTAATAGTGGTAAGAACAGCGATGTTCTAATCAACTATGATTATCTAACAGTTCAAGTACAGTTGATATAGTTGAAGCGCAGTCAAAATACGGCTTTTGGGGGTGGAATTTGTGGCGTCAACCTATAGGGTTTCTCATTTTTCTAATTTCTTCTCTAGCTGAGTGTGAGAGATTACCTTTTGATTTACCAGAAGCAGAAGAAGAATTAGTAGCAGGTTATCAAACCGAATATTCAGGTATCAAATTTGGTTTATTTTACGTTGCTTCATATCTGAATCTACTAGTTTCTTCGTTATTTGTAACAGTTCTTTACTTAGGAGGTTGGAATCTTTCTATTCCATACCTATTCGGTCCTAAAATTTTTGACATAAATATAAATAAAGTAGGTAAAGTTTTTGGAACAATAATCAGCATCTTTATTACATTAGCTAAAACTTATTTGTTCTTGTTCATTCCTATTGCAACAAGATGGGCTTTACCAAGGTTGAGAATAGACCAACTATTAAATCTTGGATGGAAATTTCTTTTACCTATTTCTCTAGGTAATCTATTATTAACAACTTCGTCCCAACTTCTTTCACTGTAAACAATTACAATATTCTATATTCACCATTTATCTCAAACAAGAGAAAGAAACAAGTCTACAATTTTTTTCTTTATACACATTCACGATATGTTTCCTATGCTAACTGAATTCACAAATTATGGTCAACAAACAATACGAGCTGCCAGATACATCGGTCAAGGTTTCGCGATTACCCTGTCTCACGCGAATCGTTTACCTATAACTATTCAATATCCCTACGAAAAACTAATCACGTCGGAACGTTTCCGGGGCCGAATTCACTTTGAATTTGATAAATGCATTGCTTGTGAAGTATGCGTTCGTGTATGTCCTATAGATCTACCCGTTGTAGATTGGAAATTGGAAAGTGATATTCGAAAGAAACGATTGTTTAATTACAGTATTGATTTTGGAATCTGTATATTTTGTGGTAATTGCGTTGAGTATTGTCCAACAAATTGTTTATCAATGACTGAAGAATATGAACTTTCGAGTTATGATCGTCACGAATTGAATTATAATCAAATTGCTTTGGGTCGGTTACCAACGTCAGTAATTGATGATTACACAATTCGCACAATTTCGAATTCGCCTCCAATATAAATCAAATATAAAATAGTTAAACTTAAACCTCTCAATTCAAAAAAATCCCCAATTAACAATTCAATTTAAAAATTAATTATTTATGAATAATAGTTAATTATTAATAATAATAATAATATTAATAATAAAAAAAATTGTAAATAACTGAAATTAACTATTAAGGTTTAGGTTGGATCTAGAAAATAAGGCTTTTCAAAAATAGTTTAAACTTGTCATTGAATTTTTATTCAAAATGTATTTCTATATTTATAGTTCTATATTTATAGAAATATTTATATTAGAGTAATATATATATATTTTTTTTCAAACTTTTTTCCAGATATTGAATGATTAGGGCTAATAATACTATATATATCAACCCGCCCGCACCTGTTCAAATTTTATTTATTTAATTAAGTTTAAGTTAAGAAGTATCAGAAAGATAAAAAAAGGGAGTTACTTCTTTTTTCCTGGTCAGGTCAATAAAATCATGAAATATTTCGATTTTTTTTATGGATTTACCCGGGCCAATGCATGATTTTCTTTTAGTCTTTCTGGGATCGGGTCTGATATTAGGAAGTCTAGGAGTAGTATTACTTCCCAATCCAATTTTTTCTGCCTTTTCGTTAGGATTGGTTCTTGTTTGTATATCCTTATTCTATATTCTATTGAGTTCTTATTTTGTAGCTGCCGCGCAACTACTTATTTACGTAGGGGCTGTAAATGTTTTAATTCTTTTTGCTGTGATGTTCATGAGTGATTCAGAATATTACAAAGATTCTCGCCTCTGGACTGTTGGGGATGGGGTTACTTCGGTGGTTTGTACAAGTCTTTTTATTTCACTAATTACTACTATTCCAGATACGTCATGGTACGGGATTATTTGGACTACAAGATCAAACCAGGTTCTAGAACAAGATTTGATAAGCAATAGTCAACAAATTGGAATTCATTTATCAACGGATTTTTTTCTTCCATTTGAACTCATTTCACTAATTCTTTTAGTTGCTTTAATAGGTGCAATTGCTGTAGCTCGTCAATAAAAAATCAGCAATTAAAATATTCCATGCTTGTTATATGTGATTCAATCAAATCAATTGAATTGTTATTTAGATTGAAATGAATGAGATTACTAAGGAGTTGCTTAATGATGCTCGAACATGTACTTGTTTTGAGTGCCTATTTATTTTCTATGGGTATCTATGGATTGATCACAAGTCGAAATATGGTTAGAGCCCTTATGTGTCTTGAACTTATATTGAATGCAGTTAATATCAATTTTGTAACATTTTCCGATTTTTTTGATAATCGTCAATTAAGGGGAGAAATTTTCTCAATTTTTGTTATAGCCATTGCAGCCGCTGAAGCAGCCATAGGGCTGGCTATTGTTTCATCAATTTATCGTAATCGAAAATCAACTCGTATTAACCAATCGAATTTGTTGAATAAGTAGTATTAATCAGAAGAATTCGAATATTCGTAAAGAAATGAAAATTTAAGGTATAATCTTCTCTGCAAAGGAAACATAAACAGAAGAAATCAAAGTATTTTGGCCCTTTCTTTTATAATAAAGCAGTCCAGAAGTAAGTTGATTAGAAAAATTCTGATAACTTGTTGATTTACCTGGTATCTAAATATAGGATTTGTTTAGAAGCTTACTAGGTCGAAAATTTATAACGTTTAAAAATGTATAGATCCAATGTCACATTCAGTAAAGATTTATGATACATGTATAGGATGTACTCAATGTGTCCGAGCCTGCCCCACCGATGTATTAGAAATGATACCTTGGGACGGCTGTAAAGCTAAACAAATTGCTTCGGCTCCAAGAACGGAAGACTGCGTTGGTTGTAAAAGATGTGAATCCGCCTGTCCAACGGATTTCTTGAGTGTTCGGGTTTATTTAGGGGCTGAAACAACTCGCAGTATGGGTCTAGCTTATTGATACGTTCCAATAAACTCTACTTGAATCCATTTTATTTATTTTTTTTTTTTACCGACAAGACCCGTGCTCAAGATATTTTTATTTTTGAGCACGGGTCTTTCTGGTCCAAGCGCATCTTGTCTTTACCACGAATTTTTTTCCTTGGTTAACAATAATTGTAGTTTTTCCAATATCTGCGGGTTCATTAATTTTCTTTCTCCCCCATAGGGGAAATAGGGTAGTTCGGTGGTATACTATATGTATAGTTATTTTAGAACTACTTCTAACGGTGTATACATTCTGTTATCATTTCCAACCGGACGATCCATTAATTCAACTATTGGAGGATTATAAATGGATCCCCCTTTTTGATTTCCATTGGAGATTGGGAATAGATGGACTTTCTATAGGACCCATTTTACTAACGGGATTCATCACCGCCTTAGCTACTTTATCGGCTTGGCCTGTTACTCGAGATTCTAGATTATTTCATTTCCTGATGTTAGCAATGTACAGTGGTCAAATAGGATTATTTTCTTCTCGCAACCTTTTACTTTTTTTTCTCATGTGGGAGTTAGAATTAATTCCCGTTTATCTACTTCTATCCATGTGGGGGGGAAAGAAACGTCTGTACTCGGCTACAAAATTTATTTTGTACACAGCAGGGGGCTCCATTTTTCTCCTAATGGGAGTGCTGGGTATAGGTTTATATGGTTCTAATCAACCAACATTAAATTTTGAAACATCAGCTAATCAGCCGTATCCTGTGGTCTTAGAAATACTATTTTATATTGGATTTTTGATTGCTTTTGCTGTCAAATCGCCGATTATACCCCTACATACGTGGTTACCAGATACCCACGGAGAAGCACATTACAGTACTTGTATGCTTCTAGCTGGAATCTTATTAAAAATGGGAGCGTATGGACTGGCTCGTATCAATATAGAATTATTATCTCATGCCCATTATCTATTTTCCCCTTGGTTAGTGATAGTAGGCGCAATCCAAATAATTTATGCAGCTTCAACATCCCTTGGCCAACGGAATTTAAAAAAAAGAATAGCCTATTCTTCTGTATCTCATATGGGTTTCCTAATTATCGGAATTGGTTCTATAACTGATACAGGACTCAACGGAGCTCTTTTACAAATAATCTCTCATGGATTTATTGGTGCTGCACTTTTTTTCTTGGCAGGGACAACTTATGATAGAACACGCCTTATTTATCTTGACGAAATGGGCGGAATAGCTATCACAATGCCAAAAATATTCACCATGTTTAGTAGCTTTGCGATGGCTTCCCTTGCATTACCGGGTATGAGTGGCTTTGTTGCTGAATTGATAGTATTTTTTGGAATAATTACGAGTCACCAATTTTTTTTAATGCCAAAAATACTAATTACTTTTGTTATGGCAATTGGAATGATATTAACTCCTATTTATTCATTATCTATGTCACGTCAGATGTTTTATGGATATAAGCTTTTTAACGTTCCAAACTCTTATTTTTTTGATTCTGGACCCCGAGAGCTATTTCTTTCGATTTCCCTCTTTTTACCCGTACTGGGTATTGGTATGTACCCCGATCTCGTTCTTTCACTATCGGTTGACAAGGTTGAAGTTATGCTATCTAATTCTTTTTCTAAATAGTTTTTTGCTATTCATGATTTTAAAACCTTTCACTTTACAATGAAAAAGTTGTAGAATGAAAAAAGATAACTTTTCCTTCTCGCAAATTTCTAAAATTTATAGCTAAAAAAAAAAAAAGAATTTGAACCCAATATGGGCACGAACCATGCGAATCAAATACAATATTCCATTCGCACGGTTCGTGCCCATTCGCGTAAATTTTTTTTTATATGTACTATAATGTGAATGTGTAGTGTTCGTAAGATACTTTCGTGAATTCAATTAGATGTTAATGTAAACGAACCATAACTATGTAGTCCTAGTCCTAATAGATTAACCCCAAAATAGCATATCCAAATTATAAGAAAGCCTATAGACGCTACAATTGCCGAATTTGCACCTTTCAGGTTTATATTTGTTCGAGTATGTAAATAAATCGCGAATACGATCCAAGTAATAAATGCCCAAGTTTCTTTTGGATCCCAATTCCAATAGGATCCCCAAGCTTCATTAGCCCATACTGCTCCTGACAGAATACCTATGGTTAAAAAAGAAAATCCTAGACTAATAATACGATAACTCCAATAATCCAATTGCTGAATTAATTGAGATCTGTAATAATTCTTACCCGAAAAAAAAGAAGTAGTTTGGAAAAGATTGCTTCGTTTATTCATGTATTCAATTTCACCACCGAAAAACGACTCTTTTATTAAAAGAGTACTTTTACAAAGAATCTTTCGGTTTTTTCGAAATGTAATGACTACAAGTGCTACTGATAATAATGATCCACATAAAAGGGACGCATAGCCCAATATCATCATAGTTACGTGCATTAATAACCACTCGGATTGAAGAGCGGGTACTAATATTGAAGATTGGTGTATTTGAGTTAAAAGTCCGGAAGTAGCAAAGCCCTGGGTAAAAATAGCACTTGAACCGGTTATTGTGCTTAATAAATTTTTCTTTTTTTTGAAATACGGAACTATATGAATAAGGGAGAAACACCACGAAAGGAAGATTAATGATTCATATAAATCACTTAGTGGAAAATGACCCGAATAAATCCAACGTGTAACTAATAATCCTGTTATACAGGAAAAACTAACTATCAGACCCCTTTCGGATGAATCATACAGTTGTACGATTTCATCTACGCAAAAAAGGGTTATTAAACGAATTGTAATTACGATTGAAACAATAGAAAGGGAAATATGAGTTAATATATGTTCTAAGGTTGAAAATATCATAAAAAAAAAGAAGAGTCTCTTAAATGGAAATTGGGAGTTGAATTGATTATAGGATCTATTTCGCTTTTTTAGAAGATGACATGCCGCCACTCGGACTCGAACCGAGATGCTCTAGCACTGCTTCCTAAGAGCAGCGTGTCTACCAATTTCACCATAGCGGCTTGTCTTGAACTTATAATAGCTTATAAATAAACAATCGTCGAGATTGAAGAAGCCAATTCAGTGCAATATTTTTATTTTCTTTTTCAGAAAAAATGCAAATTCAAAATAATACAAAATAATAAATAATAATAGGGATTAGAAGGTTCGTTATTTTAGTTTAGGGTCTTAGCCTCTTGGGGTTTTTCGGGTATTTTCTGTTCTCTTCGAATTGAACTCTTGTAACTAGAAAGAGAAAGTTCTACCCCAAAAATGGTTTTTGTTTTCATTTTTTAATGAACTTTTTTTTTCTCATTTTTTGAATTTCAGAAATTTACCATTCTATATTCTATACCATTCTATATTATATATAGTAATTCATAGAAATATATAAAAAAAGGTTAAGTAAGGTTAAATTGAATCTATTACTTTCAATAAAAATGAAATTCAAATAAAAAAATTATCCCCTTTTTTATAGATAGAGAAAAAGGGAGAAAAATCTAAAATTTTTTATCGTAACTCTAACAAACAAATAGTTCGATGGGGAAAAACCCTCTCCCCATCTTGTAAATGAGAAAATCTACTAAAAAAAAAAAGAAGGATAAACCTCCTTTTATCTTGTATTTATGGGTTTGTCAACAAAAACAAGGAAACTTTTCTATTTTTAGAATTCAGTAAAAAGCTTAATTTATATATATATATTTTTTTTTTTAATATAAAAGAAGGAATTTAGTGCTATTTCATATTGATTAGTTTAACTCAATAGGAAATTCAAAATTTTGTAGCAAATAGGAAATGGGTCAATTTCATTTTTCGAGTTCATTCGGATTATTGAAATTTTGAATTACTATTACTTATACTACTTATATACTACTTATACTTAATTTACTTAATTTGTTAATTTTTTTGTTGCACAAAAAAACTTTTTGAATTTCCTGTAGAAAGAGATTTCCCTAACGAAAAAGCTTTTAATGCTATCCAATATCCCTTCCTTTTCCAAATATTTTTCCGAATACGCCTTTTTGATGTAGAAATACGTTTTTTTGGAACGGCCATTTAAGATAAAAAGGATTACTTATTGTTTTCGTTGGATGTGAAAGACATCTATTGGTCAAACCTAATCCTTCTTTACTTTTTTTTTGTATTCTATTTATTCTTATTCTTGAATTAATATTCTTTTCGGAAAAAAGAAAGCTAGGGGGGGAAGATATATGAAAATCGCATTTAGAAAAAAATATTTCGCGTACTCTAAATACTATAAATTCTAAATACTATAAATAGCTAAATAGAGAAAGAGCGAAGATATGTGATTTTTTTTTCCATAGAATCGCTGTAAAATAGTTTTTATTCATTCGATTGATTACTATCTTTATTTGATATTCTTTCTCATTAAAGTCTATATCTATAGAATCTGTTACACCGTAGGAATCAAATGAAATCTTAATAAAAAAGAAAATAAATAAATAAATAAAGAAAGTTAAGAATAAGTAAATAAGTATAAGTTAAGTATAAGTAAGAAAAGTAATAAAAAAAATTAAAAAACAAAAGAATACATACGATAAATAGAAGAAAAGATACGAAGAGATACGTCCGCCCCCTACATATTTGAGAACTTCTCCTATAAAGAAACTAAGAAAACCAACTCCATTCGTAATTCCATCAATTACTCGTCGATCAAAAAAATGAGTTAATTCTGCCAATGCTCTAGTCCCCCCAGTTAGTGATCTTTTATAAAAAGAATCTATATAAGCGCGATTATATGACCAACAATATATGCCATTTAGCATTTTCTCCGAAAGAGGGCCGCTAGGGAACCCTTTAAGAGTTGAATTTCTTAAATCCAAATTTAATAAAGAGGAATAAGGGGATTTATATAAAAAAGACGCTATAAATATTCCTAAATAACCTATACCGACTGAAAAAATGGAATATTTGAGAAATTCATACCAATTGGTCGAATTAGTCAACTTTTTATGCAAAAGATTGATCGACGGAGTTAACCACTTAGATAATATATCAGCATTGACTTCCTCTTGATTAAAAGGAATTCCTATAAACCCAACGAACAGAGTAAATAGTCCCAATACAAGTAGAGGTAATAACATATTATTGTCTGATTCATAAGGATAAGAATCCAGTTTTTTATTCTCAAAACGAGGAATAGTAATAAAAGGTCGTGTCATATTTCTACCATTATCATCAATTCGATATGTTCTTTTTGAAAAAAAGGAAAAACTTTTATCATCAGTCATTGCTAATAAACGAACTTTTTTATTAATTTTTTTTGAAACCCCCCTACCCCATAGAGATATTGAATAGAAAGGTATTTTTTGTTTGCTACTATAATTTGTAAAATAAACATTTAAATGTCCCTCAAAAGTAAGTAAATATATCCGAAACATATAAAATGCGGTTAATCCGGCAGTAACCCAGGCTATTATTGCAAAAATCGTCGAATACAACCAAGTATCATTAAGAATTTCATCTTTGGACCAAAAACAAGCCAAAGGCGGAATACCACACAGAGAGAGTGTACCTAATAAAAAAGCATTTTTGGTAATTGGTACATGTTTTCTTAAACCTCCCATAAGAATCATATTCTGACTTTTATAGGGAGAATAGCCAACAATCCCTTCCATTGAATGAATAACGGATCCAGATCCTAAAAATAACAATGCTTTTGAATAGGCATGAGTAATCAAATGAAACAAAGCGCTTCGGTAAGACCCCATACCAAGAGCTAACATTATATAACCCAATTGGGACATTGTAGAATAAGCTAAACCTCTCTTAATGTCTTTTTGAGCAAGAGCTAAAGTAGCTCCTAATAAGACAGTTATTATTCCTATTAACGAGATTAAATTCATTATGGAAGGTATAACTATGAAAAGAGGAAGAAGACGAGCTACAAGAAAAATTCCTGCCGCTACCATAGTAGCAGCGTGTATAAGGGCGGAAATCGGAGTAGGCCCTTCCATAGCATCAGGCAACCATACATGAAGGGGAAATTGTGCAGATTTAGCAACAGCACCGCCAAATAACAGAGTAGCACACAAAGTAACAAATAAAAAATTTACCTCGTTATTAGAAATTAAGTCATTGAATATTTCAAATAAATCTTGAAATTCGAAACTACCCGTTATCCAATAAAAACCTAAAATTCCTAATAATAAACCAAAATCCCCTATACGATTTGTTACAAAAGCGTTTTGGCAAGCATTTGCTGCAAGAGGTCGTGTGGACCAAAATCCTATTAATAAATAGGAACACATTCCGACCAATTCCCAAAAAATATAAATTTGTATCAAATTCGAACTAATAACTAATCCTAACATGGAAGTACTGAAAAAACTCATATAAGCAAAAAATATCAAATATCCTTGATCATGAGCCATATAATTATCACTATAAATAAGAACAAAAATTCCAACAGTAGTGATTAACATTGGCATAATAGAAGTAAGTGGATCTATCAAATATCCGAATTCTAAAGAAAAATCGTTAGTAATGATCCAAGACCATACATATTGATAGTTATAATTGCTATTTATTTGCTGAATAGACAGATTCATTGAAAAAATCATAACTATACTTAACAATAAAACACTATGAAAAGACCACATGCGACGAAACTTTTTTGTTGCCGTCGGAAAAAGAAGAAGCCCCACCCCTAGTAATATAGCAACTGAAAGTGGGATGAAGAGTATGAGGCACCCGTATTGATATGTCTGTTGCATAAAAAGCTTTTTGAATTTCCTAATTTATTGACTGGATCTTACCTTTTTTATTTTAAAGGAGTCAAAAAAGGCAAGCTATGAACTAAATTAAACTAATTTTTTTTATTACTTTTCTTACTTATACTTAACTTATACTTATTTACTTATTCTTAACTTTCTTTATTTATTTATTTATTTTCTTTTTTATTAAGATTTCATTTGATTCCTACGGTGTAACAGATTCTATAGATATAGACTTTAATGAGAAAGAATATCAAATAAAGATAGTAATCAATCGAATGAATAAAAACTATTTTACAGCGATTCTATGGAAAAAAAAATCACATATCTTCGCTCTTTCTCTATTTAGCTATTTATAGTATTTAGAATTTATAGTATTTAGAGTACGCGAAATATTTTTTTCTAAATGCGATTTTCATATATCTTCCCCCCCTAGCTTTCTTTTTTCCGAAAAGAATATTAATTCAAGAATAAGAATAAATAGAATACAAAAAAAAAGTAAAGAAGGATTAGGTTTGACCAATAGATGTCTTTCACATCCAACGAAAACAATAAGTAATCCTTTTTATCTTAAATGGCCGTTCCAAAAAAACGTATTTCTACATCAAAAAGGCGTATTCGGAAAAATATTTGGAAAAGGAAGGGATATTGGATAGCATTAAAAGCTTTTTCGTTAGGGAAATCTCTTTCTACAGGAAATTCAAAAAGTTTTTTTGTGCAACAAAAAAATTAACAAATTAAGTAAATTAAGTATAAGTAGTATATAAGTAGTATAAGTAATAGTAATTCAAAATTTCAATAATCCGAATGAACTCGAAAAATGAAATTGACCCATTTCCTATTTGCTACAAAATTTTGAATTTCCTATTGAGTTAAACTAATCAATATGAAATAGCACTAAATTCCTTCTTTTATATTAAAAAAAAAAATATATATATATAAATTAAGCTTTTTACTGAATTCTAAAAATAGAAAAGTTTCCTTGTTTTTGTTGACAAACCCATAAATACAAGATAAAAGGAGGTTTATCCTTCTTTTTTTTTTTAGTAGATTTTCTCATTTACAAGATGGGGAGAGGGTTTTTCCCCATCGAACTATTTGTTTGTTAGAGTTACGATAAAAAATTTTAGATTTTTCTCCCTTTTTCTCTATCTATAAAAAAGGGGATAATTTTTTTATTTGAATTTCATTTTTATTGAAAGTAATAGATTCAATTTAACCTTACTTAACCTTTTTTTATATATTTCTATGAATTACTATATATAATATAGAATGGTATAGAATATAGAATGGTAAATTTCTGAAATTCAAAAAATGAGAAAAAAAAAGTTCATTAAAAAATGAAAACAAAAACCATTTTTGGGGTAGAACTTTCTCTTTCTAGTTACAAGAGTTCAATTCGAAGAGAACAGAAAATACCCGAAAAACCCCAAGAGGCTAAGACCCTAAACTAAAATAACGAACCTTCTAATCCCTATTATTATTTATTATTTTGTATTATTTTGAATTTGCATTTTTTCTGAAAAAGAAAATAAAAATATTGCACTGAATTGGCTTCTTCAATCTCGACGATTGTTTATTTATAAGCTATTATAAGTTCAAGACAAGCCGCTATGGTGAAATTGGTAGACACGCTGCTCTTAGGAAGCAGTGCTAGAGCATCTCGGTTCGAGTCCGAGTGGCGGCATGTCATCTTCTAAAAAAGCGAAATAGATCCTATAATCAATTCAACTCCCAATTTCCATTTAAGAGACTCTTCTTTTTTTTTATGATATTTTCAACCTTAGAACATATATTAACTCATATTTCCCTTTCTATTGTTTCAATCGTAATTACAATTCGTTTAATAACCCTTTTTTGCGTAGATGAAATCGTACAACTGTATGATTCATCCGAAAGGGGTCTGATAGTTAGTTTTTCCTGTATAACAGGATTATTAGTTACACGTTGGATTTATTCGGGTCATTTTCCACTAAGTGATTTATATGAATCATTAATCTTCCTTTCGTGGTGTTTCTCCCTTATTCATATAGTTCCGTATTTCAAAAAAAAGAAAAATTTATTAAGCACAATAACCGGTTCAAGTGCTATTTTTACCCAGGGCTTTGCTACTTCCGGACTTTTAACTCAAATACACCAATCTTCAATATTAGTACCCGCTCTTCAATCCGAGTGGTTATTAATGCACGTAACTATGATGATATTGGGCTATGCGTCCCTTTTATGTGGATCATTATTATCAGTAGCACTTGTAGTCATTACATTTCGAAAAAACCGAAAGATTCTTTGTAAAAGTACTCTTTTAATAAAAGAGTCGTTTTTCGGTGGTGAAATTGAATACATGAATAAACGAAGCAATCTTTTCCAAACTACTTCTTTTTTTTCGGGTAAGAATTATTACAGATCTCAATTAATTCAGCAATTGGATTATTGGAGTTATCGTATTATTAGTCTAGGATTTTCTTTTTTAACCATAGGTATTCTGTCAGGAGCAGTATGGGCTAATGAAGCTTGGGGATCCTATTGGAATTGGGATCCAAAAGAAACTTGGGCATTTATTACTTGGATCGTATTCGCGATTTATTTACATACTCGAACAAATATAAACCTGAAAGGTGCAAATTCGGCAATTGTAGCGTCTATAGGCTTTCTTATAATTTGGATATGCTATTTTGGGGTTAATCTATTAGGACTAGGACTACATAGTTATGGTTCGTTTACATTAACATCTAATTGAATTCACGAAAGTATCTTACGAACACTACACATTCACATTATAGTACATATAAAAAAAAATTTACGCGAATGGGCACGAACCGTGCGAATGGAATATTGTATTTGATTCGCATGGTTCGTGCCCATATTGGGTTCAAATTCTTTTTTTTTTTTTAGCTATAAATTTTAGAAATTTGCGAGAAGGAAAAGTTATCTTTTTTCATTCTACAACTTTTTCATTGTAAAGTGAAAGGTTTTAAAATCATGAATAGCAAAAAACTATTTAGAAAAAGAATTAGATAGCATAACTTCAACCTTGTCAACCGATAGTGAAAGAACGAGATCGGGGTACATACCAATACCCAGTACGGGTAAAAAGAGGGAAATCGAAAGAAATAGCTCTCGGGGTCCAGAATCAAAAAAATAAGAGTTTGGAACGTTAAAAAGCTTATATCCATAAAACATCTGACGTGACATAGATAATGAATAAATAGGAGTTAATATCATTCCAATTGCCATAACAAAAGTAATTAGTATTTTTGGCATTAAAAAAAATTGGTGACTCGTAATTATTCCAAAAAATACTATCAATTCAGCAACAAAGCCACTCATACCCGGTAATGCAAGGGAAGCCATCGCAAAGCTACTAAACATGGTGAATATTTTTGGCATTGTGATAGCTATTCCGCCCATTTCGTCAAGATAAATAAGGCGTGTTCTATCATAAGTTGTCCCTGCCAAGAAAAAAAGTGCAGCACCAATAAATCCATGAGAGATTATTTGTAAAAGAGCTCCGTTGAGTCCTGTATCAGTTATAGAACCAATTCCGATAATTAGGAAACCCATATGAGATACAGAAGAATAGGCTATTCTTTTTTTTAAATTCCGTTGGCCAAGGGATGTTGAAGCTGCATAAATTATTTGGATTGCGCCTACTATCACTAACCAAGGGGAAAATAGATAATGGGCATGAGATAATAATTCTATATTGATACGAGCCAGTCCATACGCTCCCATTTTTAATAAGATTCCAGCTAGAAGCATACAAGTACTGTAATGTGCTTCTCCGTGGGTATCTGGTAACCACGTATGTAGGGGTATAATCGGCGATTTGACAGCAAAAGCAATCAAAAATCCAATATAAAATAGTATTTCTAAGACCACAGGATACGGCTGATTAGCTGATGTTTCAAAATTTAATGTTGGTTGATTAGAACCATATAAACCTATACCCAGCACTCCCATTAGGAGAAAAATGGAGCCCCCTGCTGTGTACAAAATAAATTTTGTAGCCGAGTACAGACGTTTCTTTCCCCCCCACATGGATAGAAGTAGATAAACGGGAATTAATTCTAACTCCCACATGAGAAAAAAAAGTAAAAGGTTGCGAGAAGAAAATAATCCTATTTGACCACTGTACATTGCTAACATCAGGAAATGAAATAATCTAGAATCTCGAGTAACAGGCCAAGCCGATAAAGTAGCTAAGGCGGTGATGAATCCCGTTAGTAAAATGGGTCCTATAGAAAGTCCATCTATTCCCAATCTCCAATGGAAATCAAAAAGGGGGATCCATTTATAATCCTCCAATAGTTGAATTAATGGATCGTCCGGTTGGAAATGATAACAGAATGTATACACCGTTAGAAGTAGTTCTAAAATAACTATACATATAGTATACCACCGAACTACCCTATTTCCCCTATGGGGGAGAAAGAAAATTAATGAACCCGCAGATATTGGAAAAACTACAATTATTGTTAACCAAGGAAAAAAATTCGTGGTAAAGACAAGATGCGCTTGGACCAGAAAGACCCGTGCTCAAAAATAAAAATATCTTGAGCACGGGTCTTGTCGGTAAAAAAAAAAAATAAATAAAATGGATTCAAGTAGAGTTTATTGGAACGTATCAATAAGCTAGACCCATACTGCGAGTTGTTTCAGCCCCTAAATAAACCCGAACACTCAAGAAATCCGTTGGACAGGCGGATTCACATCTTTTACAACCAACGCAGTCTTCCGTTCTTGGAGCCGAAGCAATTTGTTTAGCTTTACAGCCGTCCCAAGGTATCATTTCTAATACATCGGTGGGGCAGGCTCGGACACATTGAGTACATCCTATACATGTATCATAAATCTTTACTGAATGTGACATTGGATCTATACATTTTTAAACGTTATAAATTTTCGACCTAGTAAGCTTCTAAACAAATCCTATATTTAGATACCAGGTAAATCAACAAGTTATCAGAATTTTTCTAATCAACTTACTTCTGGACTGCTTTATTATAAAAGAAAGGGCCAAAATACTTTGATTTCTTCTGTTTATGTTTCCTTTGCAGAGAAGATTATACCTTAAATTTTCATTTCTTTACGAATATTCGAATTCTTCTGATTAATACTACTTATTCAACAAATTCGATTGGTTAATACGAGTTGATTTTCGATTACGATAAATTGATGAAACAATAGCCAGCCCTATGGCTGCTTCAGCGGCTGCAATGGCTATAACAAAAATTGAGAAAATTTCTCCCCTTAATTGACGATTATCAAAAAAATCGGAAAATGTTACAAAATTGATATTAACTGCATTCAATATAAGTTCAAGACACATAAGGGCTCTAACCATATTTCGACTTGTGATCAATCCATAGATACCCATAGAAAATAAATAGGCACTCAAAACAAGTACATGTTCGAGCATCATTAAGCAACTCCTTAGTAATCTCATTCATTTCAATCTAAATAACAATTCAATTGATTTGATTGAATCACATATAACAAGCATGGAATATTTTAATTGCTGATTTTTTATTGACGAGCTACAGCAATTGCACCTATTAAAGCAACTAAAAGAATTAGTGAAATGAGTTCAAATGGAAGAAAAAAATCCGTTGATAAATGAATTCCAATTTGTTGACTATTGCTTATCAAATCTTGTTCTAGAACCTGGTTTGATCTTGTAGTCCAAATAATCCCGTACCATGACGTATCTGGAATAGTAGTAATTAGTGAAATAAAAAGACTTGTACAAACCACCGAAGTAACCCCATCCCCAACAGTCCAGAGGCGAGAATCTTTGTAATATTCTGAATCACTCATGAACATCACAGCAAAAAGAATTAAAACATTTACAGCCCCTACGTAAATAAGTAGTTGCGCGGCAGCTACAAAATAAGAACTCAATAGAATATAGAATAAGGATATACAAACAAGAACCAATCCTAACGAAAAGGCAGAAAAAATTGGATTGGGAAGTAATACTACTCCTAGACTTCCTAATATCAGACCCGATCCCAGAAAGACTAAAAGAAAATCATGCATTGGCCCGGGTAAATCCATAAAAAAAATCGAAATATTTCATGATTTTATTGACCTGACCAGGAAAAAAGAAGTAACTCCCTTTTTTTATCTTTCTGATACTTCTTAACTTAAACTTAATTAAATAAATAAAATTTGAACAGGTGCGGGCGGGTTGATATATATAGTATTATTAGCCCTAATCATTCAATATCTGGAAAAAAGTTTGAAAAAAAATATATATATATTACTCTAATATAAATATTTCTATAAATATAGAACTATAAATATAGAAATACATTTTGAATAAAAATTCAATGACAAGTTTAAACTATTTTTGAAAAGCCTTATTTTCTAGATCCAACCTAAACCTTAATAGTTAATTTCAGTTATTTACAATTTTTTTTATTATTAATATTATTATTATTATTAATAATTAACTATTATTCATAAATAATTAATTTTTAAATTGAATTGTTAATTGGGGATTTTTTTGAATTGAGAGGTTTAAGTTTAACTATTTTATATTTGATTTATATTGGAGGCGAATTCGAAATTGTGCGAATTGTGTAATCATCAATTACTGACGTTGGTAACCGACCCAAAGCAATTTGATTATAATTCAATTCGTGACGATCATAACTCGAAAGTTCATATTCTTCAGTCATTGATAAACAATTTGTTGGACAATACTCAACGCAATTACCACAAAATATACAGATTCCAAAATCAATACTGTAATTAAACAATCGTTTCTTTCGAATATCACTTTCCAATTTCCAATCTACAACGGGTAGATCTATAGGACATACACGAACGCATACTTCACAAGCAATGCATTTATCAAATTCAAAGTGAATTCGGCCCCGGAAACGTTCCGACGTGATTAGTTTTTCGTAGGGATATTGAATAGTTATAGGTAAACGATTCGCGTGAGACAGGGTAATCGCGAAACCTTGACCGATGTATCTGGCAGCTCGTATTGTTTGTTGACCATAATTTGTGAATTCAGTTAGCATAGGAAACATATCGTGAATGTGTATAAAGAAAAAAATTGTAGACTTGTTTCTTTCTCTTGTTTGAGATAAATGGTGAATATAGAATATTGTAATTGTTTACAGTGAAAGAAGTTGGGACGAAGTTGTTAATAATAGATTACCTAGAGAAATAGGTAAAAGAAATTTCCATCCAAGATTTAATAGTTGGTCTATTCTCAACCTTGGTAAAGCCCATCTTGTTGCAATAGGAATGAACAAGAACAAATAAGTTTTAGCTAATGTAATAAAGATGCTGATTATTGTTCCAAAAACTTTACCTACTTTATTTATATTTATGTCAAAAATTTTAGGACCGAATAGGTATGGAATAGAAAGATTCCAACCTCCTAAGTAAAGAACTGTTACAAATAACGAAGAAACTAGTAGATTCAGATATGAAGCAACGTAAAATAAACCAAATTTGATACCTGAATATTCGGTTTGATAACCTGCTACTAATTCTTCTTCTGCTTCTGGTAAATCAAAAGGTAATCTCTCACACTCAGCTAGAGAAGAAATTAGAAAAATGAGAAACCCTATAGGTTGACGCCACAAATTCCACCCCCAAAAGCCGTATTTTGACTGCGCTTCAACTATATCAACTGTACTTGAACTGTTAGATAATCATAGTTGATTAGAACATCGCTGTTCTTACCACTATTACAGAACCGTACGTGAGATTTTCACCTCATACGGCTCCTCAAGGGTCACAAATAAATCTAAGGACATTTAATTATTATGTATCTTTATCTTTATATTTTTTTTTTGTTTTTTTTTTTGTAGGATAGAGTCAAAACTTATCCCAAGTTCCCCAAATTAGACCAACGGAATTCTGTTTGCTATATTTTTTATTTAAAATATATTAAATATAATATATATTATTAATATATATTATATATATTAAAAAAAGGTGCTTCTGAATTAATCTCATCTTTTCTTTTTAGGAATGTCGTTTTTGTTTGTTAATCAATAACTTAATCCTTGAATAAAAACCTTTTTGTAACAACATCATATAGGTATTTCAACCTATTTTTTTCAATTACGAAAAAGAATTCAACATTCCATTAATTTATGAATCATACTAAGAGTTCTCTCTTTCTAACTAACGAAAAGATAGAAGAAAAGGATTTTTTTAATTATTTTATTCTATTTTATTTCGTTATTTTTTTATTCTATTTTATTTCGTTCCTATTCTCCTTTCTCATAAAAGGGATTTTACTCCAAATAAAAGATTACTTCGTTCTTGATAGTTATTTACTTACTTGGTGGATAGGAACATACTCTAGGTCGGAATCGTGGGTAGTACTTCTTGATCGTTTCTACTAACTTAAAGTCCCAATTCGAATTCCGTTTATGGGCAGAAATATCCTCTTAAATTATTTAGAGAATATCCATTACTAATCCTTTGTGTATTTTGGTCTTTCTAACCATCCACTCAATTTTGTTCAACCTCCCATTTAAACCCGCTTCAAGTGATGATAACTAAGCAACCAATCTTGGGGCAACCGGCCTCTCCTGCTTTTATTTAGTTTTAATTAATAATTAATTCTTGTACATAGGAAATGAGACTTAATCTTTTTACTGCAAATTTGCAAGCCGTTTTCTTTCACTCATATAACTATCTGCTTTAGTTCATCAACCCAAATGATGCCTAAAAAAGATGAAAAAATTATTTAACCTTGACCCTCTTCTCAGAAATTAGAAAGAAAAGAACTAGGAACAATTGAGTATTTCACCTAATTAGACGACACCGAATCACACGTAGAGATATTGATAATACACATAAAGTTAATGGTATTTCATAACTAATTGATTGAGCAGCAGCGCGTAAACCACCTAAAAAGGAATATTTATTATTTGATCCATATCCCGACATAAGAAGTCCAACGGGAGCAATACTTGAAATAGCGATCCATAAAAAAACACCAATACCAAGATCGGCTAGAATAAGGTGGTATCCAAAAGGAATTACTGAATAACTTAGTAAAATCGATATCACTGCGACGGATGGTCCGATACTAAATAAACGACCATCTCCTCTAGATGGAATAAGGTTCTCTTTGAAAAGTAGTTTTGTACCATCTGCTAGAGCTTGAAGAATTCCTAAGGGACCAGCGTATTCAGGTCCAATACGTTGTTGTATCCCTGCAGATATTTCTCTTTCTAACCAAACAATTACGAGTACACCTATTGTGATTCCTAATACAAGAGTAAAAATCGGGACAAGTAGCCATATAATCCCATAGGCCTCTTTTAAGGATTCTAATCTGGAAAACGAATTGATAGCTTGTATTTCGGTTGTATCCATTATCATTTTTAACGATCAACTTCTCCCATAATGATATCTATGCTACCTAATATCGTCATAATATCAGCCAATTTCATTCTTTTAACTAACTGAGGAAGAATTTGCAAATTGATAAAACCCGGCGGGCGAATTTTCCATCTCCAAGGAAAAACACTCAGATCTCCTATCAGAAAAATTCCCAATTCCCCCTTTGGGGCTTCAACTCTCACATAAAGTTCTTGTTTTGCCAATTCAAAGGTTGGAGAAGGTTTTTTACTAATAAATCGATAGTCAAAATCATTCCATTCGGAATCTTTTACTCTATCAAAACGTCGTATTTCTAAATTCTCGTAGGGCCCTCCTGGAATTCCTTCCAGAGCCTGCTGTATAATTTTTATTGATTCTGTCATTTCACCGATTCGTACTAAATAACGAGCTAACGAATCTCCTTCTTTTTGCCATTGAACTTCCCAATCAAATTCATCGTAACACTCGTAATGATCAACTTTACGAAGGTCCCATTGGATTCCGGACGCCCGTAGCATTGGGCCCGATAAACCCCAATTTAGTGCTTCTTCTCCGCGAATAACGCCCACGCCTTCGACCCGTTCTAAAAAAATAGGATTCCGTGTAATAAGCTTTTTATATTCAGCAACCCCCGTTGAAAAGTAATCACAAAAATCCAAACATTTTTCTATCCAGCCATAAGGTAGATCAGCAGCTATTCCTCCGATACGAAAATAATTATGCATCATTCGCATACCAGTAGCTGCTTCGAATAAGTCATATATCAATTCCCTTTCTCGAAAAATATAGAAGAAGGGGGTCTGTGCACCAATATCTGCCATAAAAGGGCCAAGCCATAACAAATGGGACGCTATACGACTCAACTCCAACATAATGACTCTGATATAACTAGCTCTTTTAGGTACTTGAATATTTCCTAATAGTTCGGGCCCATTTACAGTTATTGCTTCCGTGAACATAGTAGCTAAATAATCCCAACGCGTCACATAGGGCAAATATTGGATAATTGTTCGATTTTCCGCAATTTTCTCCATCCCCCTGTGTAAATAACCTAATATAGGCTCACAGTCAATAACATCTTCACCATCTAGAGTAACGATGAGTCGAAGAACACCATGCATTGATGGGTGGTGAGGCCCCATATTGACTACCATAAGGTCTTTTCTTGTAGCTGGTACAGTCATAAGTTTTTTACCCATTCATTTTTCCATGAATTGCTGAAAGTGAAAAGAAGTTTATCCAAATACCAAATAGGAAAAAGTACTTAAAATGATTCTTCCAATTAACGAGTTTTTGCCTCTCGAATACTCAACTGACCAATTAATTCTTTATAACGTGCTCTATTTTTTTTTGCCAAATAAGCCAACAGCCGTTGACGTTTTCCTAAAATTTTTCGCAAACCTCTCTGAGATAAATAGTCTTTTTTATGCACTTCCAAATGTGAAGTAAGTATCCGTATCTTATTGGTAAAACGGAATACTTGAAATTCAACCGACCCCCTTCTTTCTTTTTCAGAAATAACCGAAATGAATGCACTTTTTACCATAAAAGATTTTCCCTCTTCCACTTTTACAGATACGGATTTTATCGATGAGTAATAATAATGATAGTAATTTTAATGTGTTATATACAATAATCTGAATTTCTTTATGAACTCCTAATTTTATCAACTCATATTAATCCACCCAGGTCATATTAATCCATCCAGGTTTCAATTTAATTTATTCTGAAAAAGAAAAAAAGAAGAAAGAAGGAAGGGGGTTCATTTTTGCATGGCATAATTTAGGCCTAAAATGAAGAAGATTTTGTTAATTGATTTGTAGGCCTAATTGATACCTCAGCGGTTTTAGTCTTCGTATTATATATTAGAATGGCATGGAAGGTGGGGCGTGTCAATCTCTTTACTTTCATATACCCCGTAGGGTATAGCATATATAGGAAAAATGGGCTATCAACGACTTTTCAACCGCGGATACATCTGTATCCTTAACATACTGAAACGACTGCCGTTATTTGTATCAAACCAATAGCGATTCATACAAGCTAAATCTTCTAATCGATAATTAGGCCAAAGAAAAAATTTGAAATTAATTAATTCATTCTTATCTTTATTAAGATTAAGAGGGTTCTCTTTATCCAAATCCAAAGATTGACTACAATTGTTCTCAGTCGAAGATATTGGATTTTTATTCCAAGTCTTTGAATTGAAAGAAATTAGAATTCTCAACTCTCTACGACGTCTATGCGATAAAATGGTTTCGGGAACAAGTAAATCAAAACCATTCTTATCAACATAGGGTTGTTTTCTATATCCTTGATTAATTTGGTGCTTAATCTTATGAACCAACAAAATACCTAAGGTTTGATACATAATAAATTGTCCATCATTTTTTACAGACAGGCGTGTGGGTTCGATAATAAAGAACGCGCTTTTGATCCATTCTATAAGCTTTACATCCTTCCGAATACACATTAAATCCAAACTCATTTCTCCTCCTCGAATCGAGGATATAGTAATTTCTCGTGGATTTGGCAGTCCAAGCAGGAAAGAATATATTTTTATATTATTCATAATTCTTTTAGCCAAAGTACTGCGCGAGGTAATTTGAAAAACTAAAAAAGGTTTTAGGAGTAAATCTATTTCTTTTTCTAGCTTACTTTTCTTTCTCTTTTTCATTTTTTGGGGGGAAGGGTCTTCAATATCTTTTTCGTGGTTTGTTGAAGGAACAGATTCAGCATTCCCTTGTTTTTGTACATTTGATCTAAGATCTCTTTTGCTTTCGACCGATTCTTTTTCTTTTTGATCTTTTTGATTTCGATTTTGATTCTTTATTTCTTTATTTGAAACGGATTCCCCTTTTTGTTTTTGGTTTCCTTCGATGTTTTTCTTTTCACTAAGATCATTTTCATTTAGATTCAAATTTAAAAGAAGGATTTTACTTGGTATAACCCACGGTTTTAGTTTATATAGACTATAGCGTAGGACAAATTCTGGGAAGGAAAAAAGTCCCAGGTGTGAGATGGGACGTTTTAGTATTTCTTCATTCATTCCCATCCAATCCAAAAAACCTTTTCGGGGTTTTGGTAAATTGGTTTGGAGCTTTTGCGGAATTTTAAGATAAACAAGCTTTTTTTTATCAATTTTTTCAAAAATTGGATATTGATAATTGTTAGTATCAATATGAGTATTTTCATTACTCGTGATATCCATTCTGATGTAGGACTCAATAATAAGTTGTTGTCTAAGATCCCAATTTGGATTTTGAAAATTAAAATCCAAATATTTTCTATCGCGATCTTTTTGTGTATAATTAATATTTTCATAATTCTTAATAGGAATAGGGAAACTTCTCCATATATATATATCAGAAAAATTCTCTTTATGAGTGTTGGATTTATAAGAAATATCTTCGTTCTTTTTTAATTGGACTTGCGAGCTTGATTTAGAAATAGGCGAGTCCCTCTTATTTTCATAATTCAAATTAATAGATTTATATGATAACAGATCATATTTAGAGCTTTTTTGAAAATTGTCTGTTTGATTCACTGTTTGATTCACTAAGTAATCTACTTTAGAATTCCTAGAATTACCCCCCTTTATGGACTGAACTTTTTCATATGAATCCCGCTTGGTTTTTTTTTTTTTTTTTCTATAACGTAGATTAATGAAATTTATCATCTTTTTCCACCTTCTAAACCTTTTAAGACGAGACAAATTGTATTGATAATGTCCCCTTATCCAGTTTTTCCATTTATTATCCGGGCGTTTCTTATGACTTAATTTAGAATCAAGTATTCCTTGTGTTTCAAAGGAATCTTTTATTTCATCCTTAATAAAAAAAGACATTCCATTATATTGAAAAACAGATCTTAATTTGTTACTAACTTGGGTTTGTGATAATTTAAAAAATACATATGCTTGTGACAAATAGGATAAGTCCCCAAAACTATGTAAATTTTTCCTATTTCTAAGAATATTAATTGAAATAAAGTTAATTATATTTTTATTTTTTCTATTAAGCCTTTCTTCTTTTGTTTCATTAATGGGCTTATCCGGCATTTTTTTTATCGATTCAAAAAGAAATTGTATATTGAGTCTGGTAATATTAATAATAGCTAAAAAAATATCTATGTATACTTTTTCAAGGAAAATTTTTATAAAACAATCTAATTGAGAGATTAATCGGACAGTTCTTCTTTTTAATATTTGCCAAATATTTGTTGTCCATTCGAATCTTTTAGCATTATACCCTTTTTCGGTAGGATTAATATATACGCCGGATGGGGTTATTTTTTTTTTTTCTTTTGTAATTCTTTCTATTTTATTTTTAATTGTCCTTGTTCTACCTGTTAGATCCTCCCTTTTTATTAGTGCATAATTTTTCCAATTTTGAGATTGAAATAGACTAACTGATTCATGAATTATTTGATTGCTGCTTCTAGAATCTTTTTCGTTTTTAATTTCATTCGAGTCTGATACTTTTATTAATCTAAAAATTAGGTTGAATTTTGAGAGTACTTTTTGTTTTAGTATTCTTGTTATAAATACTAACCTTTCAATAATGTCAATAATGAATTTTTTTGTTTCTTTTAAAACTAATTTGGTTTTTCCTAATAAATATAAATAGAAATCTAAATACGCCCTTTTTAATTTTTCTATTTTTGGTTGTAGTTCCTTAAAAATGGGGTCAAAAAAAGAATCTCCTTTTCTAATTCTGGGAGAACCAAAAGGAAGGTTAGTTTCCCGTCCCCAAACTGTTAAAAAACAAAACTCATCTTTTTGGTTTTCCTCTTCGATTAGATTTCTATCAGAGGGTCGTATGTGCCAAGGTTTCAGGTAGAAAGGAAATAAGATTTTTATCTGAATACCCTCTGCCCACCCATTTATTGGAAATTCTGTTTCCGATACTTGGATACCATTATGGGTACATTTAACATGCATTTCGCGCTCCCATTCCTGTATATCCTCAAACCATTCAGGAGATTGAAATAATAATATACGTCCAATATTTTTTGCTATTATCAATGAAGGCAATACAATATATTTTCTAAGAATAGATTGAGTTATTAACGCGAATCCCCTTATTATGTGCCCACATATGATATTATCCCATCCCTCCGATATCTCCATCCGCCTTTCTTCCTCGTTTAGACTATTTTCATTTTTTTTTTTTTTTCCTTCTTCGTCTATATACTCCACGTCTATATACTCGACAATTTCGGATTCTATCCCCTTGTCTGTCCAATTTGTAAAAAAAACTTTAAAAAATTTGGATATATCAAACGGTAGGCGGGGGA